TATAGTCTATCTCTTTCTATATATGGAAAGTCAAGAAATTCTCATCGAAACATCGAGAAATTGTGCATATAGAAAACTCTAAAGAAAGAAAAAAAGGAGACCCATGCCATGATTTTCAAATCTTTTCTATTTAGTAGTCTAAGTTTCTCGATGAGGATAATTAATTCGGTCGTTGTGGTCGGACTCTATTATGGATTTCTGACCACATTCTCCATAGGTCCCTCTTAGATCTTCTTTTTCCAATCTTGGATTACGGAAGAAGGAGATATTCGCGACTACTGGCGGTTTCATTATGGGGCAGCTCATGATCTTCATATCGATCTATTATCCACCTCTGTATCTATTCTTTCTTAGCTAAACGGGTGGAGGATCCACCCAATTTAGTTATATCATGGACTCAAAAAACGGATCCGAATTTGACTGAAATGCACGATCTTCACAGGTATCACTTTTCATGATACCTAATAAGGTTGAATAGGGATTTTCGAACCATTTCCTATAAGAGAATGGTTTCCATTACTTTGAGAAATGGATTCTTATATCAAACTATAGCTATTGCATTAAAGAAGAAAAGAAACTAATAGAAGTCGAAGACGCGGAATGATAGTGAATAGAGAGAAAGATTCTTCTGATTTTCTTGTTCCTGAAAATATTCTATCTATCTCCTAGACGCCGTAGAGAATTGATAATTTTCATGTCTTTCAATTCTCGTACTCGTAATTGGAAAGTTACGGAAGGAGACCCATCATTTTGCAATGAAAACAACATATAAAACTCTGGACAATTTCGAAATCAGGCCGAGCGTCTTAATACATATGCAAAAAAAATTCATTATTGGCCCACCATTGATTAGAAGATTTAGCTTGTATGAATCGCTATTGGTTTGATACGAATAATGGCAATCGTTTCAGTATGTTAAAGATACAGATGTATCCACAATTCATTTAGAGTTACTTAAATAGCCTATTTCTTATACCATATCTCTATCCCGTGAAATTCTCGAGCCGAAAGATGAATGCATATGCTGTGTTTCATTTTGCTAAATGATATCAATTAAATGGTGTATCAATTCCATAAATTGGATATAGCAATAAATAAATCAGCAAAATTCTTTCTAATATTTTAGATAGAAGAAATGTTTCTTCTATCTAAAATATTAGAATGTACTCTTCTATCCAAATCTAATTTGCATCGATAAAATAAATCTAAATTCCAGCAGTAGATGAATAATTGCAAATTTTTGTGTGTACGAGATTAGAATAACTTAAAAATAACTGACATAATTTTTTATTTTTCCTGATCAGAAAAATATATGAAAAAGAAAGGAGGTAGAAAAATTTTGGGATTTATGGTTAAAGAAGAAAAAGAAGAAAACAGGGGTTCTGTTGAATTTCAAGTATTCAGTTTCACCAATAAGATACGGAGACTTGCTTCACATTTGGAATTACACAAAAAAGATTTTTCATCGGAAAGAGGTCTACGAATACTTTTGGGAAAACGTCGACGTTTGCTGGCTTATTTGGCAAAGAAAAATCGAGTACGTTATAAGAAATTAATCAGTCAGTTGAATATTCGGGAGCAGTAATTTAATCGTTCTAATTTTTTTATTATTTTCTTAGTAGTCTTATAGTAGTCTTAGATTTTGCATTTTGATGAGCCTCTTTTTGAGGAATTCATGGAATAATCCATTTTCATGGAATAATGAATTAAGGAAGATAAGGATATGAGTCTACCGCTTACAAGAAAAGATCTCATGATAGTCAATATGGGCCCTCAACACCCATCAATGCATGGTGTTCTTCGACTGATCGTTACTCTCGATGGTGAAGATGTTATTGATTGTGAACCCATATTAGGTTATTTACACAGAGGAATGGAAAAAATCGCGGAAAACCGAACTATTATAGGAGGGAGAAGGGAGATACAGAGATGGTAGAAGAGGATAGGAAAGGGGAGGGGCTAGGGTAGTTATTTAGACAAGAAACTCGTAAATTCCTTAAATTAAGAAATAAAAAAGAATAAAAACACGGATACATAACATAAAAAAAAGAATAAATAAGACGAGATTCGCCCTCCTCCTACATATTTAATTTCTTCTCCTATACAAAAACTAACAAGACCCACCCCATTGGTAATTCCATCAATGATACCCTTATCGAAAAACTCCGTTAGTTCAGTTAATCTTCTTATACCGAGGGTAAAGACCTTAGTATAGAAAATATCTATATAACCACGATTATATGACCAACTGTATATATTTTTTTTGACTTGACCGAAAAAATACTTTTTCGGACTTTCCTTGTAAAAGGAATTTATTAAATCCAAATTCTGAAAAAAAGAATAAGCGGATCCATATAAGATATATGCTATGAATAAACCGACGATAGCGAGACTTACAGAAGAAATAGCATTAGTAAAAAATTCATATGAATTTATAGAAGAATTAGAACTTTCCTGAGTCAAGTTTATTGAGGGAGTTAACCACTTTGATAATAGGGTTAACTCCGCTATTCCATTATCCATTGCTCCATTATCAAAAGAGATTCCTATAAATCCAATGAATAAAGTAAAAAGCAGTAATATAAGAAGAGGAAATAACATAGTATTTCCCGTTTCATGCGGATAGGCAAAAGCGTTTTTAGCCCCAAAGGATGTACTAAAGCATCCTATTCTATTTCTTGTATTATCTTGAATTTTTTGTATATTTTGTGAAAAAAAAGAAACTCCACTCTTTGTTGTTGATAAAACAAAATCCCTATTAACTCCTTTGGATATCTTTTTTCCCCATAAGGATATTGAATACAAGGAACCCTCTTTAGTGGTACTGTAATTTTGAAAATGAACGCGTAAATACCCATCAAATGTAAGTAAATATATCCGAAACATATAAAAGGCAGTTAATCCTGCAGTAAAGGAGGCTATTATTCCAAAAAAGGGCGAATACAACCAACTATTACTAAGAATCTCATCTTTGGACCAAAAGCAAGCAAGAGGTGGAATACCACAAAGAGAAAGTGTACCCCATAAAAAAGTAGTTCTTGTAATTGGAATGTATTTTCTTAAACCGCCCATAAGAACCATATTCTGACTTTTATCTGGTGAATATCCAACAAGAGGTTCCATTGAATGAATAACGGACCCGGATCCCAAGAACAATAAAGCTTTTGAATAAGCATGAGTGATCAAATGAAATAAAGCAGCTTGATAAGAACCTATACCTAGAGCTAACATCATATAACCCAATTGGGACATTGTAGAATAGGCTAAGCTTCTTTTAATATCTCTCTGAGCAAGAGCTAAAGTAGCTCCTAAGAAGAGTGTTATTGTACCTACTAAAGAAATTAAAGTCATTATAAAAGGTAGAGATATGAAAAGAGGAAAAAGCCGAGCTAGAAGAAAAATCCCTGCAGCAACCATAGTTGCTGCGTGTATAAGAGCCGAAATGGGGGTGGGTCCTTCCATAGCATCGGGTAACCATACGTGAAGAGGGAATTGTGCAGATTTTGCAACTGCACCAATAAATAATAAAAAAGCACACAAAGTAGTAAGTAAAGAATTAATTCCATTATTAGGAATCCAGTTATTAGCGATTTTAAACAAATCCCTAAACTCTAAACTACCTGTTATCCAAAAAAAACCTAAAATCCCTAATAATAAACCAAAATCCCCTACACGATTAGTTACAAAAGCTTTTTGACAAGCACTCGCAGCGATTGGTCGTGTAAACCAAAAGCCTATCAATAAATAGGAAGACATTCCCACGAGTTCCCAAAAAAAATAAATTTGTATCAAATTGGAGCTAGTAACCAATCCCAACATAGAAGTAGTGAAAAAACTTATATAAACAAAAAATCTCAAATATCCTTCATCGTGAGACATATAACCGTCACTATAAATAAGAACCAGGATTCCCACAGTAGTAATTAGTATTAACATAATAGAAGTAAGCGGGTCAATCAAGTATCCAAATTCTAAGGAAAAATCATTATTTAGGGTCCAAGACCATAGATATTGATAGATAGAACTTCCATTTATTTGTTGAATAGACAGTTGAATTGAGAATACCATAGCTATACTTAAGAATAAAACACTAGGAAAAGCCCATATGCGACGAAGATTTTTTGTTGCTGTCGGAATAAAAAAAAGGCCAAACCCCATTGACATAATAACTGGAAGTGGGAGAAGAGGGATTACCCATGCATATTTATATGTATGTTCCATAAGAAAAGAAATTGAAATTTTTACTTTAATTTTTCTATAAAATAAAATTGTTTCCGATTCACCAAACCAATTCTTATCTCTTTCTGAAGGAATAAATAAAAAGAATAAGAAAAAATACTGGAATTCTTCATTTTTGCTTATCTCAATGAGATAAGCAAAAATGAAGAATTGGTTTAATTGGTTAAATTAAAAAAGTTAATCAAATAACTTCGTTACCTAGTTATTACCTAAAAAAGGATATTTATTAAAATACAAAAAAAGGTTGCATTTTTTTACTTTCTTTTAATTTTCATATTTCTTTAAAACAAAGATGAAGCAGCTCTCTTGTTTCGTAACTGATTAATTGAATTCCAATAAAAAAAAACCTTGTTTATAAGAAATTATCAAATAGTCATTACTTCATATAGAACGGAAATCCTAATGACTATAATTACCTAAGTTTTAGAATGCCTTGTTTAAGAGACTCATTATTTTTTGTTTTGATTGGAATTCCTTTATGGAGTACGATTCTTAACTTAATTAACTATTTGCATTTTCCCTTCTTTTTATCCACCCGTTTTATATATTTATATAGGGGATAGGCTTCCGTACCATATATCTATATATGGAGTATACTTGATATATAAATATCTATAAATAGATTTAAACGGGAAACCTTTCTTTTCTATATATTCTATATTATTAAAAAAAAGTATAAAATATATATTATATATGGAAAAAATTTTATAAATTCTTGTCTTATCCGGATAAGACAAGAATTTAAGTAAAAAATAATTCAGAATTTCAGTATTTTTAAATATCTAAGTATAAATACCAAGAAAAAGAAGAAAGAAGGATTTATTTGCGGCATATAGATGTCTTTCACATATAACTAGAAAAAAGTAATTTACTTTTTGAATGGCAGTTCCAAAAAAACGTACTTCAATGTCAAAAAAGCGTATTCGTAAAAATATTTGGAAGAAAAAGACTTATTTTTCCATAGTACACGCTTATTCTTTAGCAAAATCAAAATCATTTTCCAGTGGCAATGAGCATCCAAAACCTAAGGGTTTTTCCGGGCAACAAACAAACAAATAATAAGTTTTTGGAATAATATGAATTGACCTATCAAAAATTAATTCCAATTATTTAATATGAATAATTTGGATTAATTAATTAATGTACTTTTATGTGTCGAATTACTCAACATAATATTCTTAGAACAAACCCCTCTGATATCTGCTATATGGAATAAAAGTTTTGGTATACTGTGTGCTAAGTATTCTTTTCCTATCAATGATCAATGAACTTTTCATAATAGAATTCTCATAATAAAATATGAGAATTCTATTATGAAAAGTGGGGTATTCTTGCAATAGCACTTCCCACTTCCATCTATTTTCTCCAAAATTAGTGATTTGTGGTTTAAGGTTAGTAAATCCTATTAATAAGAGCATAAAGACTTTCATTCTTTCATTCTATACTATCCTTTTTGTATTTTTTCCATTTTATTGAAAAATTTAAAGGAGAAAATAATTAGAAAAAAAAATAAGTTCTATATTGCAACTTATAAAAGAGGAGTTCCAACTCTTTCAAGGGGTGTTTCCATTAGGCAAATCAAGAGTTTATTGTAAAAAGAATCGCAACGATACTACTAAATAAACGAAGTCTATTTTAATGAAGACTCTAAGGTTCCTAAATTTTATGGACTTTCCCAATCTCGACGATTCGCGAGATAATAGCTATTATTCTTTTAAGTTACCTATTATTTTAAGTTAGCCGCCATGGTGAAATTGGTAGACACGCTGCTCTTAGGAAGCAGTGCTCAAGCATCTCGGTTCGAATCCGAGTGGCGGCATTCTAGAAAAAGAATACAATAGATTATAAAATGGATTCAATTCGAAATTTACAATTTTGTAATGGGACCTTCCCCTTATGCTATTTGCAACTTTAGAACATATATTAACTCATATCTCCTTCTCAACCATTTCCATTGTGATTACGCTTCATTTGATAACCTTATTAGTTCGTGGACTGGGGGGATTACGTGACTCGTCAGAAAAAGGAATGATAGTTACTTTTTTCTCTATAACGGGATTCCTAGTTTCTCGCTGGGCTTCTTCGGGACATTTTCCATTAAGTAATTTATATGAGTCGTTGATCTTCCTTTCATGGGCTCTGTATATTCTTCATACCATTCCTAAGATACAGAACTCTAAAAATGATTTAAGCACAATAACTACACCAAGTACTATTTTAACGCAAGGCTTTGCCACATCGGGTCTTTTAACAGAAATGCATCAATCCACAATACTAGTACCTGCTCTCCAATCTCAGTGGTTAATGATGCATGTCAGTATGATGTTACTAAGCTATGCAACTCTTTTGTGCGGATCCTTATTATCTTCCGCTATTCTAATCATTAGATTTCGAAATAATTTCCTTTTATTTTCTAATTTATTTAGTGATTTCTATGCAAAAAGAAGTGCTTTAAAAAGCACCTCTGTTCCTTCATTCCCAAATTATTACAAATATCAATTAATGGAGCGTTTGGATTCTTGGAGTTATCGTGTCATTAGTCTAGGATTTACCCTTTTAACTATAGGTATTCTTTGTGGAGCAGTATGGGCTAATGAGGCGTGGGGATCCTATTGGAATTGGGATCCTAAAGAAACTTGGGCATTTATTACTTGGACCATATTTGCAATTTATTTACATAGTAGAACAAATCCAAATTGGAAGGGTACGAATTCTGCACTTGTAGCTTCGATAGGATTTCTTATAATTTGGATCTGCTATTTTGGTATCAATCTATTAGGAATAGGTTTACATAGTTATGGTTCGTTTATATTAACACCTAAATGATTACATAAAAGAAAACGTTCATGAAATGAACGTTTTTACTTTTATGTAATCATTTGAGAACCCCTTGAACGCCTTCTCAAAGGGTTCTCAAAAATTCAAGATAGATCTAATTAGACTTCTGCATTAATAGAGCGGACTAGTAAAAAAACCTATTTAGGATAATAATTGGATAAGAGAGCCTCTACCCTGTCAACGGATAGGGAGAGAACAAAATCTGGATAAATACCAATTCCTATTACTGGTAAAAAGATACAGATTAAAATAAAGAGTTCTCGTGGTCCAGAATCCACAAAATTTGCGTTTGGAACATTAAATAGCTTGTATCCATAGAACATCTGGCGCAACATGGATAATAAATAAATAGGAGTTAATATCATTCCTATTGCCATTACAAAAGTAATTATCATTTTTGGCATTAACAGAAATTTTGGACTAGTAATTAGGCCAAAAAAGACTACTAATTCTGCGACAAAACCACTCATTCCTGGTAAGGCAAGAGAAGCCATTGAAAAACTACTAAACATAGTAAAAATTTTTGGCATTGGGATAGATATTCCCCCCAGTTCTTCGAGATAAACAAGACGCATTCTATCAGAAGCCGTTCCTGCCAAGAAAAAAAGTGTAGCACCAATAAATCCATGGGATAATATTTGTAAAATAGCTCCATTGAGTCCAATGTTGGTTATGGAACCAATTCCTATAATTATGAAACCCATGTGAGATACAGAGGAATAGGCTATTCTTTTTTTAAAATTTCGTTGACCAAGAGAAGTTGAAGCTGCATAAATTATTTGGATCGCTCCTATTATTACTAACCAGGGCGAAAATAGATAATGAGCATGAGGTAACAATTCCATGTTGATCCGAATCAATCCATATGCTCCCATCTTTAATAAGATTCCCGCTAAAAGCATACATGTACTATAATGCGCTTCCCCATGGGTATCCGGTAACCACGTATGTAGGGGTATAATCGGCAATTTGACAGCATAAGCAATAAGGAAGCCAAAATATAAAAGTATTTCCAAGGTTGCAGGGTATGATTGATTAATTAATCTTTCCAAATCTAATCCGGGTTCGTTGGAACCATATAAGCCCATACCCAGAACTCCGATTAAGAAAAAGATGGAACCGCCTGCAGTATACAAAATAAACTTTGTAGCTGAATATAGACGCCTCTTTCCCCCCCACATGGATAAAAGTAAGTAAACAGGAATTAATTCTAACTCCCACATGATAAAAAAAAGTAAAAGGTCTCGCGAAGAAAATAATCCTATTTGACCACTATACATTGCGAGCATCAGGAAATAGAATAATCGCGAATTTCGGGTAACTGGCCAAGCTGCTAAAGTAGCTAAAGTAGTGATAAATCCTGTCAATAAAATAGATCCTAATGAAAGTCCGTCGATTCCCAATCTCCAGTGGAAATCGAAGATATCTATCCATTTATAATCCTCCTTTAATTGGATTAAGGGATCCTCCAGTTGGAAATGATAACAGAATGCATAAGTCATTAGAAGGAATTCTAATAAACAAATAGATATAGTATACCACCTAACTATTTTGTTTCCCCTATGAGGTAAAAATAAAATTAATGAACCTGCAAATATCGGCAAAACAACAAGTATTGTTAACCAAGGAAAATAACTCATGATAAAGTGATAAAGACAAGATACGTTTTGACCAGAAAAGCCCGTGCTCGATTATTTCGAGCACAGGCTTCTTCGGTAAAGAGGAATCAGACGATTCGAATGAAGTTTTTTGTAACGTATCAATAAGATAAAGCCATGCTACGGGTTGTTTCAGGACCTAAATAAACGCGGACACTTAAAAAATCTGTCGGGCAAGCGGATTCGCATCTCTTACAACCCACACAATCTTCGGTTCTCGGCGCAGAAGCAATTTGCTTGGCTTTACATCCATCCCAGGGTATCATTTCTAATACATCTGTTGGACAAGCTCGTACACATTGAGTGCATCCTATACATGTATCGTAAATTTTTACGGAATGTGACATTGGATCTATAAATTTTTCTTTTCAACATAAAATTTTCCGATCTGGTAAAAATGAAATTAGTACTATATGAGTCATATATATTGTAGACACCAGACGAAGCAATGATTTATCCAAACTTCAAAAATAATAATCTATTTTTTAATCCGTTTGTAAGAAAGCGTGAAAAGAGCCAAGAGACTTGAATTTTGGACTTCAACAATCAGAATTATACTAAATTGTACATATGAATTCGAATTAGCCAATAAATTGGCTATCGTCTTTTCAATGTAAATTATTATTATTGCAATATTTAAATTGCAATATCAATGAATTAAAAAAATTCCTTTACGTGAAAAAGAATACTATGCAATAACCTATTTAAAGAAAATGTGTATTCTCAAATAATACTAAGAAAATAGTATTGATTTCTATTCATCTTAATTATGTGCGCCTTTGTTTAGAGGATTGTATGTCTAATTATTAAAAAGTCCAATTATTCCATAGTCTAATTATTCAATAAATTAGATTGATTGATACGAGTAGATTTCCTATTACGATAGATGGAAGAAAGAATGGATAGTCCAATAGCGGCCTCAGCAGCCGCAAGGGCTATCACAAAAATTGAGAAAATGTCTCCTTTTAATTGGCGACTATCAAATAGATCAGAAAATGTTACGAGATTTAGATTAATTGAATTCAGTATAAGTTCAAGACATATTAGAGCTCTAACCATGTTTCGGCTTGTGATCAATCCATAGATACCAATCGAAAATAAATAGACACTCAAAAAAAGTACAAGCTCAAACATCATTAATTAACTCCTTATCAATCTCGATTCATTTCAATATGAGGACAAGAATTGAACCGATTCAATTAATTACAATAGAACAATTACACAACAAAAGATAAAAGAAAGAAGGTATTTGTTGGCGGTAGATGGTTTTTACTAAATCAAAATTTTGATTCTTTAGTTATTTATTTTAGATTTGCAATTCTTATAATTTTGAATCTTTCTAAGTTTTCTTATTGCCGAGCCATAGTAATTGCACCTATTAAAGAAACTAGAAGAATTATGGAAATGAGTTCAAACGGAAGATAAAAATCGGTTGCTAAATGAATCCCAATTTGTTGAACATTATTTATGAGGCCCTGTTCTACTATTTGGTTTGATCTTGTAGTCCAAAGAATTCCATACCATGATGTATCTGGGATAGTAGTCATTAGTGAAAAAACAATAGTTATACAAACAAGTGAAGTGAACCCATCTCCAATAGTCCAATAATTCTTATCTTTAGACCATTCTGAGCCATTTATGAACATTACAGCGAATATGATCAAGACATTTATGGCTCCCACATAAATAAGAAGTTGTGCCACAGCTACAAAGTAGGAATTTAATAAAAAATAGAATAAGGATATACAAACAAGAACTAATCCCAGCGAAAAGGCAGAATAAATCGGGTTGGTAAGTAATACTACTCCTAAACCCCCTAGTAGAAGAACAAATCCCCCAAATAGCATAAGAATCTCATGTATTGGTCCAGGTAAATCCATTATGGATAAAAAGAAATTTAAATAGTATAAAATTTTTCATGAACTGACTAAAACTAAAGGACTCAAGGAAGGAAAAGCGGATTAGGATATTTTTATAACAAAAATAAAAAATACGAGTTTAGTAATCAGTAATCGTTCTTGAATTCGAAGATTTATCTTCTTTACTTTCAGTCGAATTCCTAATTGTTTGAATTGTGTAATCTTCCATTATGGAGATTGGTAACCGACTTAAAGCAATTTGATTGTAATTCAATTCATGACGATCATAAGTAGAAAGTTCATATTCTTCAGTCATTGATAAACAGCTTGTCGGACAGTACTCAACACAATTGCCACAAAATATACAAACTCCGAAATCAATACTATAATTAAGCAATTGTTTCCTTTTAATATCCTTTTCAAATCTCCAATCTACAACGGGTAGATCTATCGGACATACCCGAACACATACTTCACAAGCAATACATTTATCAAATTCAAAGTGGATTCGCCCCCGGAAACGCTCCGGTGTAATTGATTTTTCGTAAGGGTAATGAATCGTTATAGGTAAACGATTTGTGTGGGATAAGGTAGTTATGAAACTTTGACCAATGTACCTTGTAGCACGTATTGTTTGTTGACCATAACTCATGAACCCAGTTACCATAGGGAACATATTCATTCTAAATATCTATGAAAAATATAATATATGTTTCTTTCTCTTGTTTGAGAGAGCCTTTGTCTTGAAAATATTCTTACTGTTATTGTATTATCTTATTTATAGTGAAACAAGTTGGGAAGAAGTTGTTAATAAGAGATTGCCCAGGGAAATAGGTAAAAGAAATTTCCATCCAAGATTTAATAACTGATCCATTCTCATCCTGGGTAAAGTCCATCTTATTGTGATAGAAATGAAGAGAAATAAATAAGCTTTAGTTAATGTAATAAAGATACCCATTGTCATTTCCAAAATTCCAACTGCGTTATTCATTTGGAAAAAATCAAAAAAGGATATATAGGGAATAGAGAAATCCCACCCGCCTAAGTAGAGAACTGTTACAAATAAAGAGGAAACTAATAAATTTAGGTAAGAAACAAGATAAAATAAAGCATATTTTATACCCGAATATTCGGTTTGATAACCTGCTACTAATTCTTCTTCTGCTTCTGGTAAATCAAAGGGTAATCTTTCACATTCTGCCAAAGAAGAAATTAGAAAAACCATAAAACCTATAGGCTGGCGCCAAATATTCCATCCAAAAAAACCATATTTAGACTGTGCTTCAACTATATCAACTGTACTTGAACTGTTAGATAATCATAGTCGATGATAACATCACAGTTCCCACCGCTATTCCAAAACCGTACATGAAACCTTAACTTCATACGGCTTCTCTATGATCAGAAAAAAGAAAGGACTGTTTTGTTTCGTTATTAGCCCCCACCCCGGGGCGTAGCTAGAATTAGGTAAAATAAAATATATTGTAAAGTCCTAAATTAGACCAAAGGAATTCCGTCTGCTAGAATAAGAAAAAGCGCTTCCGAATTGATCTCATCCTTTATAATAAATTTTTTTCTTTGTTGAGTAATAACTAAATCTTGGAATAAAACACTTCTTATAGGAATTAAATTAATAAATGAAAAGATTTGGGCATTAGTTCATGAGGAATTCTGTATGAATATGGATATAGGAAGGAAAAAATTCGAATTTTTTTGTATTGCACTCCATATCTTTTGTCCTACTGTTCTTTCCCTGGGCAGGGCCTATTTAAAAATAAAAAAGTATAAAGGGTTAATTCGTTCTTTATAGCCATTTCCTTAACAAGTGAATAGGAACATACTCTGGATCGGAATCTGAAGAAAGTACTACTTGAGAATTTCCACTAATTTCAAGTCCTTATTATGATTCCTTTTATGGGGAAAAATCTCTAATGTCTTAGATTCCCCATTACTAATCCTTTATGTACTTTAGTGTTCCTAACCCTTCACTAACTTTTGATGGATTCTTCTTATGATTATAAGTTATAGTAATAACTAGAAATATTCTAGTAATAGAATTCCATAGCGCGAATCCTTTATTCTTGCTATTCTTGCCCGCTTCAAGATATGATGATTAATTAAAATAATAAAAAAAATCAACCTTGGGATAAAGAGTTTACACTGCTTATGTTTACTTCAACTTTTTCTTGTACGTAGGAAATGAGATTTTTTCTTTTTACTACAAATTTATAAGCTGTTTTGTTTCACTCATATAGCTATCTAGTTTAACTTATCAACCCGAATAGAGAATAAGAAAAGGAAGATAAATAGTTAATGGATTTTAGATGAAAAAGATCCTATTTTAACGAATCACACGTAGAGATATTGCTAGCACACAAAAAGTTAATGGTATTTCATAACTAATGGATTGAGCAGCAGCTCGTAGACCGCCTGAAAAAGAATATTTATTATTTGAGCTATATCCTGCCATAAGAAGACCAATAGGAGCAATACTTGAAATGGCAATCCATAAAAAAACACCAATACTAAGATCGGCTAAAACAAAATGATATCCCAAAGGGATAACTAAAAAACTTAATAAAATTGATATGACTGCTATAGAGGGTCCAATGCTAAATAAAGGAATATCTCCTCGGGATGGTAGGATATCTTCTTTAAAAAGTAGTTTAGTCCCATCTGCTATAGCTTGAAGCAGTCCCAGAGGGCCAGCATATTCAGGACCAATACGTTGTTGTATCGATGCAGATATTTCTCTTTCTAACCACACAATTACGAGTACCTCTATTGTGATTCCCAAAAGGAGGCTCAAAATGGGTAGAATCGATATGAGTCCATAGACTTCTTTTAATAATTCTGATTTCGAAAAAGAATTGATAGTTTCTATTTCTACCCTATCTATTATCATTTCAACGGTCAACTTCCCCCATAATGATATCTATACTACCTAATATCGTCATGATATCAGCCAATTTCATTTTTTTAACTAGCTGAGGGAGAATTTGTAAATTAATAAAACCGGGTGGACGAATTTTCCATCTCCAGGGGAAAGGGCTATCATCTCCTACTAGATAAATTCCTAATTCACCTTTTGGGGCTTCCACTCTTACATAAAGCTCTTGCTTTGACAATTCAAAATTGGGTGAAGGTTTTTTACCAAGAAATCCATATTCAAAATCATTCCATTCGGAATTCTTTTCTTTCTTAAAGCGTCGAACTTCTAAATTCTCATAAGGTCCTCCAGGAATTTTTTCTACAGCTTGTTGAATTATTTTGATGGATTCCCTCATTTCACTGATTCGTACTAAATAGCGAGCTAACGAATCCCCTTCTTTTTGCCATTGAACTTTCCAATCAAATTGGTTGTAAGACTCATAAAAATCTACTTTACGAAGATCCCATTGTATTCCAGAAGCTCGTAACATTGGTCCCGATAAACCCCAATTTACTGCTTCTTCTCCACTAATCAAGCCTACTCCCTCAACTCGCTCCAAAAAAATGGGATTCTGTGTAATAAGTTGTTGATATTCACCAATTCCTCGTAAAAAATAATCACAGAAATCTAAACATTTATCGATCCATCCATAAGGTAGATCCGCGGCTACTCCTCCGATGCGAAAGTAATTGTGCATCATTCGCATACCGGTAGCAGCTTCAAATAGATCGTATATCAATTCTCTCTCTCTAAAAATATAGAAAAAAGGAGTCTGTGCCCCGAGATCCGCCATAAAAGGCCCAAGCCATAACAAGTGAGAAGCTATACGGCTCAACTCTAACATAATTACCCTAATATAGCTGGCTCTTTGGGGTATTTGAATATTCTCTAATAATTCTGGTGCATTTACTGTTATTGCTTCCGTAAACATAGTAGCTAAATAATCCCATCGTGTTACATAAGGTAAGTATTGTATAATAGTTCGGTTTTCCGCGATTTTTTCCATTCCTCTGTGTAAATAACCTAATATGGGTTCACAATCAATAACATCTTCACCATCGAGAGTAACGATCAGTCGAAGAACACCATGCATTGATGGGTGTTGAGGGCCCATATTGACTATCATGAGATCTTTTCTTGTAAGCGGTAGACTCATATCCTTATCTTCCTTAATTCATTATTCCATGAAAATGGATTATTCCATGAATTCCTCAAAAAGAGGCTCATCAAAATGCAAAATCTAAGACTACTATAAGACTACTAAGAAAATAATAAAAAAATTAGAACGATTAAATTACTGCTCCCGAATATTCAACTGACTGATTAATTTCTTATAACGTACTCGATTTTTCTTTGCCAAATAAGCCAGCAAACGTCGACGTTTTCCCAAAAGTATTCGTAGACCTCTTTCCGATGAAAAATCTTTTTTGTGTAATTCCAAATGTGAAGCAAGTCTCCGTATCTTATTGGTGAA